TTCTGACAGACTGAATATCTTTTATAAGAAATCGGAGGAAGACCCGACGATTTTTTCCAGGAAATCCCCAACGAAAGATACACACTATTCCGTCTTTTCTATCAAATCGATCATAACCACTACCTACATTCCACGAAATTGTGCACCATAAATAGGAGCTAATAAAAAGACCCGCGATTCCGTAGAAAGACATCACAATTCCTTGTGGGAAAAAAACTATTTCCTGAGACGGAAATAAAGATATCAAATTTCTACCAAGATAACTCGAGGTTCCAACCAACAAGAATCCTAATGAACCTAAAAAAAGGATAACAGCCCAGCAGAAATTACTTGTTTTTCGAGCCCCCGTTATAGGTTCTATCCATATATGTTCTGATCGACAACTCATACTTTATCCAGTTGATTTTTTTGGAATTGAGAGAATACCCCAAATGAATTTGACTTTAGTCCTTTTTTTTCCGAAGTAACTCGCATCAACTAGCACTAGTTTGATGTGATCCTTTAGGAGTAATTCATTAAATTCGTTAGATCTAAACTAATACCCTTCGTATGATCTCACTAAAGATAGCCAAATAGATAGACCAACTTTACAGTTCAGCTATCCGTGGATTCGGGTCTATTTGAAAATAGCTAGAATCCATTGATCCCTATAGCATTTTCTGGAGACATAAGAGTTTTTCGGCAGAAGCCGCTTATACCATATTTTGCTAAATAGATATCTGTGTTATGATACAAGCGTCAGTTTTGAAAAAAAAAAATAGATGAGATTTTGTGCCATCGGCTCTAAACAATCTTGTTTTTTTGAACATGAAGAAATAAAGAAGCCATTGCGATTGCCGGAAATACTAGGCCTACTAAAGGCACCAAAACAGAGGGAAAGTTAAGAGTTGTCATAGAATGGGTACCTCGATTTACTATTTGTACCTGTTATTATTATTTATATTTTATATTTATAATATAAAGATATCTTATTATATATAAAGATATCTTATTATAATTTGATAATTCTAAATTGGAATTATTATTATTACTTAATAGCTATTAAGTATAAATATAAGTATCTATCTAAGTGAGTATATAATGTAGTTTTTCATCTTTCTACATGAAAGATTTGAAAGGATATGGATGAGATATTATTTTCTTCATTTTTTGCTCTTGTCTTCGAATTTCATTTACTAAGCAAAAAGTTTCTTAAAAATTAATTAGATTCTATTTAGATTTATAATTATATTGAATATATTGAAGGGTTTGTTAGAATCCCATCCATCAGGGATTCTTAGTCAAAATAGGATTATCGTAAGATATAAAAAAATAAAAAATTCTAGATTTTCATTTTATAGATTTTCATTATATATATATGACGAGAAGAGTATATTTTTTTGATTTGCCTAATTTCACGAAAATAAGAATTTCATCTTTTATCTTGTTAATAGATTGTTAATAGAGGCTTCTTGATCAATAATCAGGAATATAGAAAAGGGGGCGGATTTTCTGTGACTTTTGATTCTTTATATAATTAGATCTTATGTCAACAAAGAAAACCCCATTCGTCTAATTTTAACTTGGATTCCGATAAACTAATTACTTGTTTGCTTAAAATAATTGAACTTAATGTTCTAATTTTGATTCAAAGGAAAGAAAGAGAAAGTGTGTAATTGAAATAACTCACTCAGAACGCTTTTTAAAGGATTACGTGGTACGATTAGATCGAATAAGCCCTTCTGGAATAAATACTCGGCTGCTTGTGAACCCTCGGGTACTGTTTTATTCAATGTTTGCTCAATTACTCTTTTACCCGCAAAGGCAATGTAGGCATTGGGTTCGGCAATAATGATATCTCCCAACATACCAAAACTAGCTGTCACCCCGCCGGTAGTAGGAGATGTAAGAATTGCTATATAGAATAACTTTTTATTTGATTGATAATCGTATAAAGCAGAAGATATTTTAGCCATTTGCATCAAGCTCAAACTTCCTTCTTGCATGCGTGCCCCTCCGGAAGCACATACTATAATAAGAGGTAAAAATTCTTTAGTAGCGTATTCAATCAAACGGGTAATTTTCTCCCCGACTACGGATCCCATACTACCTCCCATAAACTGAAAATCCATAACCCCAATTGCTACGGTAATACCGTTTAGTTGCCCTCTGCCTGTTTGAACAGCCTCGGTTAATCCTGTCTTTCTTTGATAAGAATCGATACGATTTTTATAAGGCTCCTCCTCCGAATGAAATTCAATGGGATCCAGAGAGACCATGTCTTCATCCATAGGCTCCCAAGTGCCCGGATCGATCAAAAGTTCGATTCTATCTGAACTACTCATTTTCAAATGATACCCGCATTGTTCACAAAGATGCATCTTTGATTTAAAAAATTTCTTATAATTTAATCCATAACAATTTTCGCATTGAACCCACAAATGCCGGTATTGTTGAGTTACATCCAGATGAGTAGAACTTTCTGGTATAGTTTGATCGCTCGTTATGGTATCCTCGTTTT